GCTAGTGTAGCTTAAATAAAGCATAACACTGAAGATGTTAAGATGAACCCTAGAAAGTTCCACGAGCACAAAGGTTTGGTCCTGACTTTACTATCAGCTTTAACCTGATTCATACATGCAAGTATCCGCATCCCCGTGAGAATGCCCTCAATCCCCCTACCGGGGACGAGGAGCAGGCATCAGGCACGTATCACTTAGCCCAAGACGCCTTGCTTTGCCACACCCCCAAGGGAATTCAGCAGTAGTAAATATTAAGCCATAAGTGAAAACTTGACTTAGTTAAGGTTAAAAGAGTCGGTAAAATTCGTGCCAGCCACCGCGGTTATACGAAAGACTCCAGTTGATAAATACGGCGTAAAGGGTGGTTAGGATAATAAAAAAATAAAGCTAAAGACTTACCAAGCCGTCATACGCCCATGGAAGAACGAAAGCCACAAACGAAAGTAACTTTATCATAATATCCGAACCCACGAAAGCTAAGAAACAAACTGGGATTAGATACCCCACTATGCTTAGCCTTAAACCAAGGTATTAATATACAAAAATACCCGCCAGGGTACTACGAGCATAGCTTAAAACCCAAAGGACTTGGCGGTGTCTCAGACCCACCTAGAGGAGCCTGTTCTAGAACCGATAATCCCCGTTAAACCTCACCACTTCTTGTTAATCCCGCCTATATACCGCCGTCGCCAGCTTACCCCATGAGGGTTAAACAGTAAGCAAAATGGACAAACCCCAGAACGTCAGGTCGAGGTGTAGCGCACGAAGTGGGAAGAAATGGGCTACATTTTCTATAACAGAAAATAACGAATGGTCTACTGAAACACATACCTGAAGGAGGATTTAGCAGTAAAAAGCAAATAGAGAGTCCTTTTGAATCAGGCTCTGAGACACGCACACACCGCCCGTCACTCTCCCCCACATAAACCAAACAATAAATAATACATAAATAAATACATCGGGGAGGCAAGTCGTAACATGGTAAGTGTACCGGAAGGTGCACTTGGAACAATCAGGATGTGGCTGAGATAGTTAAGCACCTCACTTACACCGAGAAAACATCCATGCAAGTTGGATCATCCTGAGCCATAAAGCTAGCTTAAACACATTAACCAACTAACAACATTAATAAGTTTAGAAAAACCAATACTAACTAACCAAAACATTTTTCCGTCCAAGTATATGAGATAAAAAAGACACAACAAAGCAATAGATAAAGTACCGCAAGGGAAAGCTGAAAAAGAAATGAAATAAACCATCAAAGCACAATAAAGCAGAGACTAAAACTCGTACCTTTTGCATCATGATTTAGCTAGTTATTCTGAGCAAAGAGTACTTTAGTTCAAAACCCCGAAACTAAGTGAGCTACCCCAAGACAGTCTATTATATAGGACCAACCCGTCTCTGTGGCAAAAGAGTGGGAAGATCTTTGGGTAGGGGTGACAGACCTACCGAACTTAGTTATAGCTGGTTGCCTAAGAAATGGATAGAAGTTCAGCCTCACACCCCTCAAGCCAAAACCACACAACACTATGACAACGAGCAATATGTGAGAGTTATTCAAAGGGGGTACAGCCCCTTTGAAAAAGGAAACAACCTCCACAGGAGGTTAAGGATTATATTTACAAAGATTACCGCTTCAGTGGGCCTAAAAGCAGCCATCTGAACAGAAAGCGTTAAAGCTCAAGCAGACCAAAATCAGTTATATCAATATTTTATCCTAGACCCCTAATTCTATTAGGCCGTTCCATGCCAACATGGAAATGACACTGCTAAAATGAGTAATAAGAAGGCTATCTAGCCCTTCTCCTAGCCTAAGTGTAAATTAGATTGGACCAACCACTAAAACATTTAACGAACCCAAACACAAGAGGGAAATGTGAACCAAACAAACAACAAGAAAACTTCACACAACCTTATCGTTAACCCCACACCGGAAGGCTACAAGGAAAGACTAAAAGAAGAGGAAGGAACTCGGCAAACACAAGCCTCGCCTGTTTACCAAAAACATCGCCTCCCGCAAAAATCAATGTATAGGAGGTCCTGCCTGCCCAGTGACTATGTTAAACGGCCGCGGTATTTTGACCGTGCAAAGGTAGCGCAATCACTTGTCTTTTAAATGAAGACCTGTATGAATGGTGGAACGAGGGCCTAACTGTCTCCCTTTTCAAGTCAATGAAACTGATCTATCCGTGCAGAAGCGGGTATGCGAATACAAGACGAGAAGACCCTTTGGAGCTTAAGATTAAAAATCAACTATGTTAAATATCCACCGGATAAAACTAAATAGCAACTGATCATAATCTTCGGTTGGGGCGACCACGGAATAAAGACAAACTTCCACATGGACTGAGGACTAACCTTAAACCCAAGAAAGACATTTCTAAGTCACAGAATTTCTGACCACACAGATCCGGCAAACCGCCGATCAATGGACCAAGTTACCCTAGGGATAACAGCGCAATCCCCTTTTAGAGTTCCTATCGACAAGGGGGTTTACGACCTCGATGTTGGATCAGGACATCCTAATGGTGCAGCCGCTATTAAGGGTTCGTTTGTTCAACGATTAAAGTCCTACGTGATCTGAGTTCAGACCGGAGTAATCCAGGTCAGTTTCTATCTGTAATGCCATTTCTTCTAGTACGAAAGGACCGAAGAAATAGGGCCTATGTTTACAACAAGCCCTTATCCAACCTAATGAAATCAACTAAATTAGACAAAGGAAAGCATAAATAACAAATTTAGATAAAATTACTAAGGTGGCAGAGCCCGGTAATTGCAAAAGGCCTAAGCCCTTTCAGCCGGAGGTTCAAATCCTCCCCTTAGTTATGATAACCCTACTCACACACATTATTAATCCATTAGCATATATTGTCCCCGTACTACTAGCAGTAGCATTCCTCACACTTATTGAACGAAAAGTATTAGGATACATACAACTACGAAAAGGACCAAACGTAGTAGGACCATTCGGACTACTACAACCCATTGCCGACGGGGTAAAACTATTTATTAAAGAACCAGTACGACCTTCCACATCCTCCCCATTTCTATTCCTCGCCACACCAATATTAGCTTTTACACTAGCTATAACACTATGAGCACCAATACCTATCCCCCATCCTGTAATAGACCTAAATCTAGGAATCCTATTTATTCTTGCACTCTCAAGCCTAGCAGTATACTCCATCCTAGGCTCAGGATGAGCATCTAATTCAAAATATGCCTTAATTGGAGCTCTACGAGCTGTCGCCCAAACCATCTCCTACGAAGTAAGCCTAGGACTTATTCTGTTATCAATCATGGTATTCTCCGGCGGCTTCACCCTTCAAATATTTAATACAACCCAAGAAGCCGTATGACTTATAGTACCAGCCTGGCCCCTAGCAGCAATATGGTATATCTCAACCCTAGCAGAAACCAACCGAGCCCCTTTCGACCTGACCGAAGGAGAATCTGAACTAGTATCCGGATTTAATGTAGAATATGCAGGAGGCCCATTTGCACTATTTTTCCTAGCCGAATACGCCAATATTTTACTAATAAATACACTATCAGCAATTTTATTCTTGGGCGCCTCACATATTCCAGCCCTACCACAATTAACCTCAATTAATATTATAATTAAAGCTGCAGCTTTATCCATACTATTTTTATGAGTACGTGCCTCCTACCCCCGATTCCGCTATGATCAACTTATACATCTAGTATGAAAAAATTTCCTTCCCCTAACCTTAGCCCTAATTCTATGACACATTGCCCTTCCAATCGCATTTACAGGATTACCCCCACAACTTTAGCACTATAAGGAGCTGTGCCCGAATGCCAAAGGACCACTTTGATAGAGTGACTTATGGAGGCTAAAATCCTCCCAGCTCCTAGAAAAAAGGGACTCGAACCCATATTTTAGAGATCAAAACTCTAAGTGTTTCCACTACACCACTTTCTAGTAAGATAAGCTAAATAAAGCTTTTGGGCCCATACCCCAAAAATGTAGGTTAAACTCCTTCTCTTACTAATGAACCCACACGTACTAACAATCTTTCTAATAAGCCTTGGTCTAGGCACAACACTTACCTTCTCAAGCTCCCACTGACTCCTAGCTTGAATGGGCCTAGAGATTAATACACTAGCTATTCTACCACTCATAGCACAACACCACCACCCACGAGCAGTAGAAGCCACAACAAAATATTTTCTAGCACAGGCCACCGCCGCAGCAACCATCCTATTTGCAAGTTCAATAAACGCATGAATAACAGGAGAATGAAACATTAACCACTCATCACACCAAGCCTCCACGACACTAATTATAGCTGCTCTAGCCCTCAAACTCGGTCTAGCCCCAATACACTTCTGACTGCCCTCAGTACTACAAGGACTAGACCTTACCACAGGATTAATTATATCCACCTGACAAAAATTAGCCCCATTTGCACTAATTGTACAAATTGCACCATTCATTAACCCCACCCTATTAATGATACTAGGACTACTATCAACAATGGTAGGAGGCTGAGGCGGATTAAACCAAACACAACTGCGAAAAATACTAGCTTACTCATCAATTGCACATCTTGGTTGAATAACCATTATTCTCCAACTACAACCTTATTTAACACTAATAACACTAACAATTTACATCATAATAACAGGGACAGCCTTCATAACATTTAAATATCTAATGACTACAAAAATCAATACATTGGCCCTAACCTGATCAAAAACCCCGGTAATTACTGTAACAACAATACTCACCCTACTATCCCTAGGAGGCCTACCACCACTAACAGGCTTTATACCAAAATGACTTATTCTACAAGAACTGACAAAACAACAACTCCCCCTCACAGCCACCATTATTGCCCTCAGCGCATTACTAAGCCTATATTTCTACCTACGCCTAACATACGCAATAACACTAACAATCTCACCAAACACAAACAATGCAACCATGCCATGACGCCTGATAAACAATCAAATAACACTACCACTAACCATCTTTACCACCATAACACTCATACTACTACCAATTACCCCAGCAATCCAGGCAGTAATTCACTAGAGATTTAGGATAACACCAGACCAAAAGCCTTCAAAGCTTTAAGTAGGAGTGAAAATCTCCTAATCTCTGATAAGACTTGCAGGACTCTATCCCACATCTTCTGAATGCAACCCAGACACTTTAATTAAGCTAAAGCCTTTCTAGATGAGTAGGCCTCGATCCTACAAACTTTTAGTTAACAGCTAAACGCTCAAACCAGCGAGCATTCATCTACTTTCCCCGCCTGCCTTTAAAAAGGCGGGGAAAGCCCCGGCGGGCAATTAGCCTGCATCTTTGGATTTGCAATCCAACATGGTACTACACCACGGAGCTGATAAGAAGAGGACTTGAACCTCTGTATATGGAGCTACAATCCACCGCCTAACCCTCGGCCATCCTACCTGTGACAATCACACGCTGATTTTTCTCCACTAATCACAAAGACATTGGCACCCTGTATCTAGTATTCGGTGCCTGAGCTGGTATAGTCGGAACCGCCTTAAGCCTACTAATTCGAGCAGAGCTAAATCAACCTGGCTCCCTTCTAGGCGACGATCAAATTTATAACGTTATCGTTACGGCGCACGCCTTCATTATAATCTTCTTTATAGTAATGCCAATTATGATCGGCGGCTTTGGAAACTGACTTGTTCCCCTAATAATTGGGGCACCAGATATGGCATTTCCACGAATAAATAACATAAGCTTCTGACTACTCCCACCCTCATTCCTCCTTCTTCTAGCATCCTCAGGGGTAGAAGCAGGTGCAGGAACAGGCTGAACTGTTTACCCACCACTTGCAGGAAACCTTGCCCATGCAGGGGCCTCTGTTGACTTAACAATTTTTTCCCTCCACCTTGCAGGTGTCTCCTCCATTCTAGGGGCAATCAATTTCATCACAACAATCATTAACATAAAACCTCCTGCAATCTCACAATATCAAACACCACTATTCGTGTGGGCAGTACTAATTACCGCTGTCCTACTGCTCCTGTCCCTTCCAGTCCTAGCCGCTGGAATCACTATATTACTTACAGACCGTAACCTAAATACTACTTTCTTTGACCCGGCGGGAGGAGGAGACCCAATTCTTTACCAACACTTATTCTGATTTTTTGGTCACCCAGAAGTCTATATTTTAATTTTACCAGGCTTTGGAATAATCTCCCACATCGTAGCCTACTACGCCGGAAAAAAAGAACCATTTGGTTATATAGGAATAGTATGAGCAATAATAGCCATCGGCCTTCTAGGATTTATTGTATGGGCCCACCACATGTTTACAGTAGGAATAGACGTAGATACCCGAGCATACTTTACATCAGCAACAATAATTATTGCCATCCCAACAGGAGTCAAAGTATTTAGCTGACTAGCCACTCTACACGGAGGCTCAATTAAATGAGAAACACCTCTACTATGAGCCCTAGGCTTCATCTTCCTCTTCACAGTAGGGGGCCTAACAGGAATCGTACTATCAAACTCATCACTTGACATTATCCTTCACGACACCTATTATGTGGTAGCCCACTTCCACTACGTACTATCAATGGGGGCTGTATTCGCCATTATAGGAGCCTTCGTACACTGATTCCCACTATTCACAGGCTACACCCTTCATGATACCTGAACAAAAATTCACTTCGGGGTTATATTTGCAGGCGTAAACATCACCTTTTTCCCCCAACATTTCCTCGGGCTAGCCGGAATGCCCCGCCGTTACTCAGACTACCCAGATGCCTATACCCTATGAAACACAGTTTCATCTATTGGGTCCCTTATGTCCCTAGTAGCAGTAATCATATTCCTATTTATTTTATGAGAAGCTTTTGCTGCCAAACGAGAAGTACTATCCGTAGAACTTACCCCAACCAATGTTGAATGATTGCACGGTTGCCCTCCTCCCTATCACACATTCGAAGAGCCCGCATTCGTACAAATTCAAGAAATCGAGAAAGGAAGGAATTGAACCCCCATAAACTAGTTTCAAGCCAGTCACATAACCACTCTGTCACTTTCTTTTATAAGACGCTAGTAAAACTATTACCCTGCCTTGTCAAGGCAGAATTGTGGGTTAAACCCCCGCGCATCTTACATTATATGGCACACCCATCACAACTAGGACTACAAGACGCAGCCTCGCCTGTAATAGAAGAACTCCTCCACTTTCATGACCATGCTTTAATAATTGTGTTCTTAATTAGCACATTAGTTCTATACATTATTGTTGTTATGGTTTCAACAAAACTAACCAATAAATACATCTTAGACTCACAAGAAATTGAAATTATCTGAACCATCCTACCAGCAGTAATTTTAGTCATAATTGCCCTGCCCTCTCTACGAATTTTATATTTAATAGATGAAGTAAACGACCCCCACCTCACAGTCAAAGCCATAGGCCATCAATGATACTGAAGCTATGAATATACTGACTATGAAAATCTGGCATTTGACTCCTACATAATCCCAACCCAAGATTTAACACCGGGACAATTCCGCCTACTAGAAACAGACCACCGAATAGTAGTACCAATAGAATCCCCAATCCGAGTTTTAGTATCCGCTGAAGATGTGCTTCACTCATGAGCCGTCCCAGCCCTCGGAATTAAAATGGACGCCGTCCCAGGACGCTTAAACCAAACAGCCTTTATTGCCTCACGCCCTGGCATCTTCTACGGCCAATGTTCTGAAATCTGCGGTGCAAACCACAGCTTTATACCCATTGTCGTCGAAGCCGTCCCTCTAGAACACTTTGAAAACTGATCCTCTCTCATGCTTGAAGACGCCTCACTAGAAAGCTAAAACGGGACTAGCGTTAGCCTTTTAAGCTAAAAATTGGTGACTCCCAACCACCTCCAGTGACATGCCACAATTAAACCCAGCCCCCTGATTCTTCATCCTAGTATTTACATGGCTAGTTTTCCTAACTATCATTCCATATAAAATCTTAAACCATACCTTTACAAATGACATAAACCCAATTAATACTGAAAATTTAAAAACAGACACTTGAAACTGACCATGGCACTAAACATATTTGACCAATTTATGAGCACCACATACCTAGGCATCCCACTAATCGCCATTGCACTTACCCTCCCATGAATCTTAGTTCCATCCCCATCAAGCCGCTGACAAAATAACCGCCTAATTACCCTCCAAAGCTGGTTTATCAAAAACTTTACAAGCCAGCTTCTTACCCCCCTAAATAAAAATGGACACAAATGAGCATTAATACTAGCTTCCCTTATAATCTTCATTCTTTCACTAAACATGTTAGGACTCCTACCATACACTTTTACACCCACAACACAACTATCACTCAATATGGCCCTTGCAGTACCATTTTGACTAGCAACAGTACTAATCGGAATACGAAATCAACCCACAGCAGCATTAGGACATCTTCTACCAGAAGGAACACCAGTACCCCTAATTCCTGTACTAATTATTATCGAAACCATTAGCCTATTCATTCGACCATTAGCCCTAGGAGTACGGCTAACAGCCAACCTCACAGCAGGACACCTGCTAATTCAACTAATCTCTAGCGCAACCTTTGTAATACTACAAATGATACCAACAGCAGCAATATTCACCGCCACTCTTCTAATCTTACTGACACTCCTAGAAGTTGCTGTAGCAATAATCCAGGCCTATGTATTTGTTCTTCTTATCAGCCTATACTTACAAGAAAACATTTAAACCACCCCACACTTAAGCACAATGACCCACCAAGCACACGCATACCACATGGTAGACCCAAGCCCATGACCCCTTACAGGTGCAATTGCCGCCCTCCTAATGACATCGGGATTAGCAATTTGATTTCACTTCAATTCAACAATTCTTCTAACCCTAGGTCTAGTTCTACTTCTACTCACCATATATCAATGATGACGAGATATCATCCGTGAAGGAACCTTTCAAGGACACCACACCCCTCCCGTACAAAAAGGACTCCGATATGGAATAATTTTATTTATTACATCCGAAGTATTCTTTTTCCTAGGATTTTTCTGAGCTTTCTACCACTCTAGCCTCGCCCCAACACCAGAATTAGGCGGCTGCTGACCCCCAACAGGTATTACAACCCTAGACCCCTTTGAAGTACCACTACTAAACACAGCTGTACTATTAGCCTCAGGAGTGACAGTAACATGAGCCCACCACAGCATCATAGAAGGCAATCGAAAACAAGCAATCCAGTCCCTAACACTAACCATCTTACTCGGATTCTACTTCACCGCCCTACAAGCCATAGAATATTATGAGGCCCCCTTCACGATTGCTGATGGGGTCTACGGCTCTACCTTCTTCGTGGCTACCGGCTTCCATGGACTACACGTAATTATTGGCTCAACATTTCTAGCCATCTGCCTACTCCGCCAACTACATTACCACTTTACATCAGAACACCACTTCGGATTTGAAGCAGCCGCCTGATATTGACACTTTGTAGATGTAGTCTGATTATTCTTATATGTCTCAATTTACTGATGAGGATCATATCTTTCTAGTATTAAAGTTAGTACGAGTGACTTCCAATTACTCAGCCTTGGTTAAAACCCAAGGAAAGATAATGAACTTAATGACAACAATTTTCACCATTTCCATTATTTTATCGCTAATCCTGGCCCTGGTATCTTTCTGACTACCCCAAATGAACCCAGACACAGAAAAACTATCCCCATACGAATGTGGATTTGACCCACTAGGATCTGCACGACTACCATTCTCGCTACGATTTTTCTTAGTAGCTATTCTATTTCTGCTATTCGACCTAGAAATTGCACTCCTACTACCCCTTCCATGGGCAAACCAACTCCCAGAACCTACAGTCACATTCCTCTGAGCCTCCATTGTCCTTATTCTATTAACAGCAGGCTTAATCTATGAATGAATTCAAGGAGGCCTAGAGTGAGCCGAATAGAAAGTTAGTCCAAAATAAGACCTCTGATTTCGGCTCAGAAAACCGTGGTTTAAATCCACGACTTTCTTATGACACCTGTACACTTCAGCTTTACCTCAGCATTTCTATTAGGACTCACAGGCCTCGCATTCCACCGCACCCACCTCCTATCAGCCCTCTTATGCTTAGAAGGAATAATGTTATCACTATTTATTGCACTGGGCCTATGGTCCCTACAGCTAGAATCCACAGCTTTTTCAGCCGCCCCCCTCCTCTTACTCACCTTTTCTGCCTGTGAAGCAAGTGCGGGCCTAGCTCTTCTTGTTGCCACAGCCCGAACACATGGCACAGACCGATTACAATCCCTTAATCTACTACAATGCTAAAAATTTTAATTCCAACCATTATGCTATTCCCCACAATCTGATTAACCTCACCGAAATGACTTTGATCCACCTCTACCATGCAAAGCCTCCTAATTGCCCTAATCAGCATCTCCTGACTAAAATGACCATCAGAAACAGGCTGATCAGCCCTAAATACATACTTAGGTACAGACCCCTTATCAACCCCATTATTAGTACTAACCTGCTGACTCCTACCACTAATAATCCTTGCCAGCCAAAATCATATCAAAGATGAACCACTCAGCCGCCAACGAACCTACATCACACTCCTCACATCCCTACAAATATTCCTTATTATAGCCTTCGGGGCAACAGAAATCATAATATTCTACATTATATTTGAAGCAACCCTAATCCCAACACTAATCATCATTACCCGATGAGGTAACCAAACAGAGCGATTAAGCGCAGGAACCTACTTTCTCTTTTATACCCTAGCAGGATCACTCCCCCTACTAGTAGCACTGCTACTATTACACCAAAATGTAGGAACACTATCCATACTCACACTACAATATTCACAACCAATAACACTTTTCTCCTGAAGCGATAAAATCTGATGATTAGGGTGTTTAATTGCCTTCTTAGTAAAAATGCCACTATATGGCGTCCACCTCTGACTCCCGAAAGCCCACGTAGAAGCACCAGTGGCGGGCTCTATAGTCCTAGCCGCAATTCTACTGAAACTTGGAGGCTACGGAATAATACGAATAATAATTCTACTAGACCCCCTATCTAAAGAAATAGCGTACCCGTTTATTATTCTAGCCCTATGAGGTATTATTATAACAGGATCAATTTGCCTCCGACAAACAGACTTAAAATCACTCATTGCCTACTCATCAGTTAGCCACATGGGGTTAGTCGCAGGAGGAATCTTAATCCAAACCCCATGAGGCTTCACCGGAGCTATTATTTTAATAATCGCCCACGGCCTAGTATCATCTGCTCTATTCTGTCTTGCCAACACCACATATGAACGCACCCACAGCCGAACCATAGTACTAGCCCGAGGAATACAACTACTTCTCCCACTAACCGCAACCTGATGGTTTATCATAAATCTAGCAAATCTAGCCCTACCTCCACTACCCAACTTAATAGGAGAACTACTAATTATTTCAGCCATGTACAACTGATCCCCCTGAACACTAATTATTACAGGAACAGGCACCCTAATCACAGCTGCTTATTCACTCTATTTATTCTTAAAAACACAACGAGGCACACTACCCGCCCATATCATTAACCTCCAACCCTACCACACCCGAGAACACCTCCTCATAATTCTACACCTCCTCCCAGTCATTTTACTAATTACAAAACCAGAACTCATGTGAGGATGATGGTACTGTAGATATAGTTTTAATTAAAACATTAGATTGTGGTTCTAAAAATAGAGGTTAAAATCCTCTTATCCACCGAGAGAGGCCGAGAGCAGTAAGGACTGCTAATCCATACCCCCGCGGTTAAACTCCGCGGCTCACTCGAGCTACTAAAGGATAATAGCTCATCCATTGGTCTTAGGAACCAAAAACTCTTGGTGCAACTCCAAGTAGTAGCTATGACAAACCTTGTAATAAGTTCTACACTTATCCTTATGCTTACAACCTTAATCTACCCACTACTCATGACTCTCAGCCCAAACCCACAAAAACCAGACTGAGCTACCACACATGTTAAAACAGCTGTAAGCACTGCATTCTTCATTAGCTTAATTCCATTAACAATTTTTTTAGACCAGGGAACAGAAAGCATCATCTCAAACTGACACTGAATAAACATTACAACATTTGATATCAACATTAGCTTTAAATTTGACCACTACTCACTCATCTTCACCCCAATTGCCCTATTTGTTACCTGATCAATTCTAGACTTCGCATCATGATATATAAGTGCGGACCCCTATATCAACCGCTTCTTTAAATATCTGCTATTATTTTTAGTAGCAATAATTATTTTAGTAACAGCCAACAACATATTTCAACTATTCATTGGATGAGAAGGGGTGGGCATTATATCCTTCCTACTAATCGGCTGATGATATGGGCGAGCAGACGCCAACACAGCAGCTATGCAAGCCGTACTATATAACCGAGTTGGAGATATCGGACTAATCCTATCAATCGCATGAATTGCAATAAACATAAACTCATGAGAAATTTCACAAATTTTCCTGGTATCCAAATACTTTGACCTCACCCTGCCCCTAATTGGACTGATCGTCGCAGCAACAGGCAAATCGGCCCAATTTGGACTACACCCATGACTACCATCAGCTATAGAAGGCCCCACCCCTGTCTCTGCCCTACTACACTCAAGTACAATGGTTGTAGCAGGAATTTTCCTTCTAATCCGCCTTCACCCCCTCATAGAAAACAACAACCTGGCCCTCACAATTTGCCTCTGCCTGGGAGCCCTAACCACCCTATTCACAGCTACCTGTGCCCTAACCCAAAATGACATCAAAAAAATCGTAGCTTTCTCAACATCCAGCCAACTAGGCCTAATAATAGTTACAATTGGATTAAACCAACCCCAACTGGCCTTCCTACATATCTGCACCCATGCCTTCTTTAAAGCAATATTATTTTTATGCTCCGGCTCAATTATCCACAGCCTTAATGACGAACAAGATATTCGAAAAATAGGAGGACTATTCAAACCACTTCCATTTACCTCCACCTGCCTAACTATTGGAAGTCTCGCATTAACTGGTACCCCATTCTTAACCGGATTCTTCTCAAAAGATGCAATTATTGAAGCCCTCAACACCTCCTACCTAAACGCCTGAGCCCTTACCTTAACATTAATTGCCACCTCCTTCACAGCAGTATACAGCTTCCGTGTCATCTACTTCGTAACGATGGGCACCCCACGTTTCACACCTATCACACCAATCAATGAAAACAACCCTGCAGTGATTAACCCAATCAAACGCCTAGCATGAGGAAGCATTATCGCAGGACTCATCCTTACATCAAACTTTTTACCATCAAAAATACCAATCATAACAATACCAACCTCCCTTAAACTAGCAGCGATTATGGTAACCATCATTGGTGTCTTAACCGCCATAGCACTGACAACAATAACTGCTAAACAATTTAAAATGACCCCCACACTTAGTCTTCACAACTTCTCAAATATACTCGGCTACTTTACCTCAATCATTCACCGCTTAGTCCCCCAACTTGGCCTCACATTAGGGAAAAAAGCCACTAAATTTGACCGCCAATGAATAGAACTGGGCCCAAAAGGAATAATCCCCATTCACATAACTATCTCAGCAAAATTTGATAACATAGACTCAAACATAATTAAAATTTACCTGACTATTTATCTATTAACCTCTATCACAGCAATCATCCTACTAACAGCTATTTAAACGGCTCGCAAAGCCCCACGACTCAGCCCACGAGTCACCTCCAAAACTACAAACAAGCTCAACAATAAAACTCACGCACAAATCACTAACACCCCCCCAAAAGAATACATTAAAGCAACCCCATTAAAATCCCCGCGCAGTATAAAAAACTCCTTAAATTCATCAACAACCAAATAGCCCCCGTACCAATCCCCGCAATATCACCACACCCCTGCCCCCACACCCAACATATAAACAATAACATATATTTTTACTGAACGAACCCCCCAAGTCTCTGGATAAGGCTCAGCAGCTAACGCTGCCGAATAAGCAAACACGACCAACATCCCACCTAAATAAACCAAAAACAACAAAAGAGATAGTAACGACCCACCATGCCCCACTAAAATACCACATCCCACCCCCGCAGCAATAACTAAACCTAATGCAGCAAAATAGGGGGCAGGATTCGAAGCAACCCCGATCAACCCCACCACCAATCCCAACAAAAAAAGACTAAGAAGATATTCCATAATTCCCGCCCGGATTTTAACCGAGACCTACGACTTGAAAACCCATCGTTGTATTCAACTACGAGAACTTAATGGTCACCCGAAAAACCCACCCACTACTTAAAATCATTAACAGCTCCCTCATCGACTTACCAGCTCCCTCAAATATCTCAGCATGATGAAACTTCGGCTCCCTACTCCTCCTTTGCTTGGGAGTACAAATTGTCACAGGTCTATTCTTAGCAATACACTACACATCCGACATCACAAACGCATTCTCATCTGTGGCCCACATCTGCCGAGACGTCAACTATGGCTGAGCCATTCGAAACATCCATGCTAATGGGGCTTCCTTTTTCTTCATTTGCATCTACCTCCACATCGGACGAGGCCTCTACTACGGATCATATCTTTATAAAGAAACATGAAACATTGGAGTTGTACTACTACTTCTAGTTATAATAACCGCCTTTGTAGGCTACGTCCTGCCATGAGGACAAATATCATTCTGAGGTGCCACAGTAATTACCAACCTACTCTCCGCAATTCCATACATTGGCAATGATCTAGTACAATGAATCTGAGGCGGTTTCTCTGTAGACAATGCAACACTGACACGATTCTTTACATTTCACTTCCTACTACCATTCGTTGTAGTAGCTGCTACCCTAATCCATGCCATGTTCCTACATGAAACAGGCTCAAACAACCCAATCGGAGTTAACTCAGACGCAGACAAAATTTCATTCCACCCATATTTTTCATTCAAGGACCTCCTAGGGTTTATTATCCTAATAACTCTTCTTCTATCCTTAGCCCTCTTCTCACCAAACCTCTTAGGAGACCCAGACAATTTCACCCCGGCCAACCCACTAGTCACACCAACCCACATCAAACCTGAATGATACTTCTTATTTGCCTACGCCATCCTACGCTCAATTCCAAACAAACTGGGCGGAGTCCTAGCACTCCTATTCTCCATCTTAGTATTGATATTAGTACCAATACTCCACACCTCAAAACAACGAGGACTCACATTCCGACCACTTACCCAATTCCTATTTTGAACCCTAGTCGCAGACGTATTTATCCTCACATGAATCGGCGGGATACCAGTAGAACACCCATTTATCATCATCGGACAAATCGCATCAGTTCTATACTTCGCCATTCTACTTATTCTCATGCCTGCAACCGGATGATTAGAAAACAAACTACTCAACTGAGACTGCCCTAGTAGCTTAATTTAAAAGCGCCGGTTTTGTAATCCGGAGATTGAAGGTTAAAATCCATCCTAGTGCCAGAAAAGAGAGAATTTAACTCCCACCCCTAACTCCCAAAGCTAGGATTCTAAACTAAACTATTTTCTGTTGTATATAGTACTGCCCAACACATATACAACACATATGTTAACAACTTACATACCTTGTACATGTACATATGTATTAAGTACATATATATATGTACTAAGTACATACATATATAATATTACATACATATATGTATAAGTACATAATATGTATAATATTACATACATATGTACTAAATACATAATATGTATAATATTACATATATATATGTATTAAGTACATAATATGTATAATATTGCATACATATATATTACCCATACATTATGTACTAGTAATGAATATAAACTCATCAAAACACAAAATTATATTCTACAAATAATTTCTTTAAAGCTGGGAAATAGATTTATCCCCACAACTGCCTTCAACCATTTTCTATGAAGCGTAAACTAAAATCGACCTGGCAAATATAATGTAGTAAGAGATCACCAACAGTCACAAGTTAATGCATATTATCCTTGAAAGGTCAGGGACAATAATCGTGGGGGTTTCACAATATGAACTATTACTGGCATCTGGTTCCTATCTGAGCACATAACTGTATAATTAGACATACCTTACATCGTCAACGACATAGATTATTGGTGTAGTTCAAAATAGCACAAACCCACCATGCCGAGCATTCTTTTATATGCATATGGTTTTTTTTTAAGGTCTACATTCACCTGGCATTGATGACCACTTTCAAGAGCTAACAGACAAGGTGGTACTATTTAGTAATATCATGAGTAAATATTCTGAATTATTTAATGACATATTCTTTATATCACCATATATTTATTTCATGAGCATACGTACTATTTACCTTCCTCATTCCTGTATAAGATGCCCCTGGGCGTCTACGCGGTAAACCCCCCTACCCCCAACGTCGAGAGATGCCTGTTTAAATCTGTTAAACCCCTAAACCAGATTAGGCTCGACCGACGACAAGCAACGAGTATAATGTGTCACTATATATTGTTGCATATACACTATATA